ATTATGATCAGCTAAAAAAGCTAATGAGTTCATACCTCATAAATGAATTTATTTTCATTTTGAATGTAGTTATGTTTTCTTTTATGTACTTAATTAGATTTCATTTAGTGATAAATAGAGATGATTGATTCTTGTTATGATTAGGTTTAGAAATTAATATAATAATTTTTATTATGTTAATATATAAAGAAAATAGAATACTTAAAATTGAATCTTGTTTAAAGTATTTTTTTATTCAGAGAGTGGGGTCAGCTGTTTTAATAAGATGTTTTTATTTGAATAAAGAGTGAATAGATTTTATTGTTTGTTTATTATTAGGATATAAAATTGGTGCAGGACCCTTTTTTTTTTGATTTCCTTCAGTTTGTTCTGGTTTATCTTGAATATCTTGTTTTGTTTTGATATCTTTACAGAAAATTATTCCTTTAATAATTATGGGAATTTTTATTTCTTGAGTTATTTATATAATAGTAGTATTAAGATTGTTTTTTGGTATTTTCGGTTGTTATAATCAAAAAAATTTAAAACAGTTAATTGCTTATTCTTCTGTATATCATATAGGATGAATTATATTATGTAATTTTTCTGGAGATTTAAATTGATTTGTTTATTTATTATTATATTCTTTAATAATTTTTCCTGTAATGAAGTTTTTTAGTTCTTTGTTTTTTGAGGATTTTATAATATTAATAAAAATGAAATATAAAGGTTGAATTATTTTAATAATATTAAGAATAGCTGGAATACCTCCTTTTCTTGGTTTTTTTTTAAAATTATTTGCTTTTACAATAATTTTTAAGTTTGAATATTATTTTATAATATTTTTAATTTTTTGTTCAGTAGTAATGTTTTATATTTATTTTCGGGTAATTTATGATGTTTTAATGAGATATTCTATAAATATAAATTGGATAAATTTTGTAATAGTGTGAGATAAAAATAATTATTTAGTGATAATAAATGTTTTAGGATTAATAATAGGAGTTTTTTTAGGAATTTTTTTTATTACGTAGTTTATTAAGATAATGATTCTGTTAGCTTTCAAGGTTAAAAGTGTATATCTAATATGAATTTAATTAAGAAATCATTAGATGATGAACTGTAAATTCATATTAGATTTACACTTTTAACTTAATTACTTATTTTTAAATTTGCAATTTAATGTTTAAAAACTATTAGATTATACTGCGATGGTTATATTCAACTAATCATAAGGATATTGGAACTTTATATTTAATATTTGGGGTTTGATCTGCTATAATGGGTACTGCTATGAGAGTATTGATTCGAATAGAATTAGGGAATCCTGGGAGATTATTAGGTGATGATCATTTATATAATGTTATGGTTACTGCTCATGCTTTTGTGATAATTTTTTTTATAGTAATGCCAATTTTAATTGGTGGTTTTGGAAATTGATTAGTTCCTTTAATATTGGGGGCTCCTGATATATCTTTTCCTCGAATAAATAATCTTTCTTTTTGGTTGTTACCACCTTCTTTATTTTTGTTATCTATATCTTCTATAGTGGAGATGGGTGTTGGTGCGGGTTGAACTGTTTATCCGCCATTAGCATCAACGGTGGGACATATAGGAAGTTCAATGGATTTTGCTATTTTTTCTCTTCATTTAGCGGGTGCTTCTTCTATTATAGGGGCCGTAAATTTTATTTCTACTATTATTAATATGCGAATATTAGGAATATCTATAGAAAAAGTATCTCTTTTTGTTTGATCAGTGTTAATTACTGCAGTGTTGTTATTACTTTCTTTACCTGTTTTAGCAGGGGCTATTACTATATTGTTAACTGATCGAAATTTCAATACTTCTTTTTTTGATCCTGCTGGTGGTGGTGATCCAATTTTATTTCAACATTTATTTTGATTTTTTGGACATCCAGAAGTTTATATTTTAATTCTTCCAGGATTTGGAATTGTTTCACATGTAATTAGTTCTTCAGTAGGAAAGCGAGAGCCATTTGGAAGACTAGGAATGATTTATGCTATAGTAGGAATTGGAGGTATAGGATTTGTAGTTTGAGCACATCATATATTTTCTGTGGGTATAGATGTTGATACTCGTGCGTATTTTACTGCTGCTACTATAATTATTGCAATTCCTACTGGAATTAAGGTTTTTAGATGGATAGCTACGATTCATGGTTCTTATTTTAAAATAAATACTCCATTAATATGGAGTATTGGATTTGTATTTTTATTTACTTTAGGAGGTATTACAGGGGTTGTTTTATCTAATTCATCTTTAGATGTAGTTTTACATGATACTTATTATGTTGTAGCTCATTTTCATTATGTGTTAAGAATAGGGGCGGTGTTTGCTATTTTAGCTGGAATAACTTATTGATTTCCTTTGTTTTTTGGAATTGTATTAAGAGAAAAAATAACTAAGTTGCATTTTTATGTAATGTTTATTGGAGTAAATTTAACTTTTTTTCCTCAACATTTTTTAGGTTTGAATGGGATACCTCGTCGGTATTCTGATTATCCAGATGTTTTTATTTTTTGAAATATAGTATCGTCTATAGGATCATTATTATCTTTATTTGCTGTGATGTTTTTTATATATATTGTTTGAGAAGGAATAGTTATAAAGTCTTTTAATTATAATGGGTATTATATATCGTCTTCTTTAGAATGAATAAATAATATTCCTCCTTTAGATCATACTTATAATCAATTGAATTTATTAATTAAGGGGAATACTTTTGCCAACTTGAGGATCAATTTTATTTCAAAATGGAGTTTCTTCTGTTATAGAACATTTAATTTTTTTTCATGATCATATTATAATTGTAATAATTATGATTATAGTAATAGTAGGTTATGTTTTAGTAAATTCTTGTATTAATAAATTTTATAATTTAAATATATTTCATGGACAAGAATTAGAAAGAATTTGAACTGTAATTCCTGCTGTTTTTTTATTATTCATTGCTTTTCCTTCTTTGCGTTTGTTATATTTAATAGAGGAAAGAGAAGTATATGATATAACTATTAAGGTTATAGGACATCAGTGATATTGATCTTATGAATATAGAGATTTAGGATTTAAATCTTTTGATTCTTATATATTGAGAGATAAAGAAAGAATGTTTCGTTTGTTAAATGTAGATAATTCATTAGTTATTCCTTATAATACTAGTGTACGTATAGTAATTTCTAGTGTTGATGTAATTCATTCATGGACTATCCCTTCTTTAGGAGTAAAGGTTGATGCTATTCCTGGTCGTTTAAATCAATTGTCTTTAATATTTAATCGGGTAGGGGTGTTTTCAGGTCAGTGTTCAGAGATTTGTGGTGCGAATCATAGATTTATACCTATTATAATTTTGGTTGTTCCTCGTATAGAATTTTTAATAAATTGGTTTGTTTAGTGATTATGTGGCCGATTGTAGGTGTTAGTCTCTTAAATTAATTAAGACTTAATTAGTTAATGATAATATTAATTTGTCAAGTTAAAGTTGGATTAATTCCTCAATTAATACCTTTTTATTGAATAAATTCTGTATTAATAGTTTTTTTTATTTTGATTAGTTTATTAATTTTATTTTTTTTTAAGAAGATAGAATTAGTAAATAAGTTAAGACATAATAGAATGAGTAGAAGTAAAGATTTAAATTTTAATTTTTTATGATAATAAATTTGTTTTCTGTTTTTGATCCTACTTCGTATTTTGGAATTAACTTAAATTGAATAATTATGTTAATTGTATTTATGTATTTTCCTATGAAGTATTATTTAATAGAAAGAGGAGTATTAAGAGTATATAAAATATTTTTTATATCAGTGAGAAAGGTTTTTAAGGAAGTTTCTTTTCCTAATTATTTAGCTTTAAATTTTTTATGTGTAATAACTTTTATATATTTATTTTTAAGAAATTTATTAGGGTTATTTCCTTTTATTTTTACTAGAACAGCTCATCCTGTGATTACGTTAGGTTTAGGATTAGTATTTTGAATGTCTTTTTTTTTAATAGGTTTTACTTGTAAATTTAAGGAAAGATGTGCTCATTTAGTTCCAGAAGGAAGACCTTTTTTATTATCTCCATTAATAGTAATGATTGAAAGAGTGAGTCATTTAATTCGCCCTTTTACTTTGTCAATTCGATTAGCAGCTAATATAATAGCGGGTCATTTAATTATTGGGTTATTATCAAGAATTAGAATAATTGGAGTATTTGGATTTTTTAGTTCTTTATTATTACAAAATATATTGTTTGTATTAGAATTTGGTGTAAGTGTAATTCAAGGATTTGTATTTAGAATTCTATTATTATTATATGCTTTAGAATATTATTAACTTTTGGAAAAGCATTTTCATCCTTTTCATATAGTAAATATATCACCTTGGCCATTAGTAACAGGATTTGGAGCATTATTTATAGTAATTGGAATAATTAAAATGTTTATATTTTATGATGTTAGATTATTAATATTTTCTTTTATTATGTTATTTTTAGTAGCGATGTTATGATGACGAGATGTAATTCGAGAAAGAACCTTTCAGGGATTCCATTCTAGAGTTGTATTGAAAGGATTGATAGTGGGAATAATTTTGTTTATTGTAAGAGAGATTTTTTTTTTTTTTTCTTTTTTTTGGGCTTTTTTTCATTCTAGACTAAGACCTACAATTGAGTTGGGTTCTTATTGACCTCCAATGGGAATTCATCCTTTTAATCCTTTTCAAGTTCCTTTATTGAATACTGTAATTTTATTGTCTTCAGGTGTTAGAGTAACTTGAGCTCATCAGCTTATTTTGAAGGAAGATTGGTATGGTGTGAAGATTTCTTTGATGGTAACTTGGTTATTGGGATTATATTTTTTAATATTACAGGGGTTTGAATATTATATATCTTCTACTAGAATTAGAGATTCTGTTTTTGGATCTACTTTTTTTATATCTACTGGTTTTCATGGATTTCATGTTATTGTGGGTACTTTGTTTTTATTTATTATTTGAATTCGTTTTTTGAATAGACATTTTTCTGGTAGACATCATTTTGGATTTGAAGCTGCTGTTTGATATTGACATTTTGTTGATGTTGTTTGGTTATTTTTGTTTTCTGTTGTTTATTGGTGAGGTGGTTAGATTATAGGATTGTATAAGTTGTATATATATATATATATAATGATATATAAGTATTAAGTATATTTAATTTCCAATTAAAAGGAGAATTAATTATATTTTTTGTTTTATTTGGTTCTTTATTTTTGGTGGGTTTGGTATATTTTTTGTTTTTATTGGTTTTTTATAAAAGAGAGTATTATATGGAAATTTTAAGATGTTATGAATGTGGTTTTGAACCTCATTCTTCTACTCGAATGTTTTTTTCTTATCGTTTTTTTTTAATTTCTATTTTGTTTATTATTTTTGATGTTGAAATTTCTTTAATATTACCGGTTCCTTTTATGTTTAGAGAGTTAGGAGTATTAGTGTTTTTTTCTTTTATTTTAATTTTATTATTAGGTTTAGTGTATGAATATTTTTATGGTTCTTTAGATTGATTAGGTTATTATAAGGTGAAGGATAATTAATTATATATTTAAGACTTAAACTTAATGCACTTATTCTGCCAATTAGATTTTTAAGGAGCTGTATATAGCGTTTTTATTGTTAATGAAATGAAGTATAAGGAAGTTTATAATAAATGAAGTATTTGATTTGCAATCAATTTTTATGGTAACATTTATGGTAACATACGTTCGATAAGTTATTTGAAAGCTGCTAACTTTTAATATAGCGAATGGCTACTTTTTGGGGAGCTAGTATAGCGGCTTAATTTCGACTTAAGTTAAGGATAATTTAGTGAAATTCACGTCATGATAATATAGTGAAGTTCACGTCATTATTTCATGATGAAAATGAATAGTTCTCTTTATCTTATTTCATGATGAAGATGAATAGTTCTCTTTATCTTCAGTAAAGTGCTTTATTTAAGCTAAAAAGATATAATAAAATTATTATTGGAATTATTGAAATTAATAAGAAGGTTGTTATAATTGATAAGTTTTTTGATTCTGATAATGTTGTTATTTTTTTATTTATAATAAATATTTTATAAGGACCATATGTTTCTTGTCAGTTTTTATCATTTTTAAATGATATATTTATTAAGGGAGCGAATAGAGTTGTTATTTTTGTGGATATAAAATGAATTGATCATAGAGCGATTGAATATAATCCAAGGGAAATATATTTTTTATTTTTAAATGAAAGTAATATTCCTATAATAAATCCAATTGTTAGGGTTGTTAAAATAATATTTTTAAATTGATTAGGGAAGAATAGAATTTGTTCTGGATTTAAAATTCATAGTAGTAATGATCCTATTAAGATAGCTATAGGTCTTATAATTATGATAGGAATATTAGAATATATTGAGCAATGATTGTTTGAATCTGGTTTAGATTTGATTATAAATTTATTTGATATATTTATTATTCGGATAGAATATGATGCTGTTATTCCAATGGAAGAAATTATGATTAATGTTAGGATGCATTCTATTTTAGATGAGATTATTTTTTCGATGATTATATCCTTTGAAAAGAATCCTGATGTGAAAGGGAGACCTATTAAAGCCGCATTGGTTAATCCAAGGATTGTAGTTGTTATAGGTATATTAATTGTATTTGATCTTATTATTCGTATGTCTTGATAAGAGGTTTCATGAATTATAATTCCAGCACATATAAATATTAAGGATTTAAAGAAGGCGTGAATAATTATATGAAAATAGGCTAAATAAGGAGATATAATTGAGATGGCAAATATTATTATTGCTATTTGTCTTAGGGTGGATAAGGCAATGATTTTTTTTAAGTCTTGCTCTCAGTTTGCTGATAATCCGGCGTATAAAGCTGTTATTGAGGAGATAATTATAGTTATATATATTATTATAGGATGTGAATTAGAAGAGATTCGGATTATTAAAAATACACCTGCTGTTACTAGAGTTGATGAATGAACTAAAGCTGAAATAGGGGTGGGAGCTGATATTGCTATAGGTAGTCAGGCTGAAAATGGAAATTGTGCTCTTTTTGTACATCTAGTTAATATTAATATTGTTATGATGATTAAGGGAAATGATTCGTTTATGTTTAATTCTCATATTGAATTGAATAATATTATTCCGATTGATAAAAGGATAAAAATATCACCGATTCGATTTCTTAGGAGAGTAATAGATCCGGAACCTGAAGAGGAATTGTTTTGGTAATAAATTACTAAAATATAAGATGATAATCCTAGTATGTCTCATCCTAATAGTACTAAGAATATATTATTTCTAATAATTAGGATGATTATAGATAAGACAAATATAATTAATATTAAGGAGAATTTTTTATGTTCTTTTTTAGGAATATAATATATTCTAAATATTAAAATTATTCTTGAAATTATTAAGACTGTTCTTAGAAATAAACATGAAATTCAATCTATAATAAGTCTAAATGGAATATTAAATATATTTAAATTAATAAGGGGGATTGAAATATAAATAAATGTATTATTAATTATAGTATAAATTCTTAATGTAAAAAATATAATTGCTATAATTATAATAAGTAAGGATATAAATATAATTTTAGAAATAATAGTTCCACAAACTATTGTTTTATTTAAACTAGATAGAATATGTAATTATTATATCTATTTTAAATAGAATTAAAATTAAGGGGATTATATGAATAAATAATGAGGAAAATAGTTTTATTGTTGATGGATTTGATGGTAATATTTCATTTTTATTGTGTGATAAATTTAAAAATATTATTATTGAAAAAGAGGTAGTTATGATAGAAATAAGGAAGATTGGTATTATTGATTTTATACTTCATAAAATAATTCTTGATATAATTATAATTTCTCTTATTGTATTGATTGATGGAGGGGCTGAAATATTGATGGCTATAAATATAAATCATCAAAATGTGATGTTAGGTAATATAGTGATTAGTCCTTTGAATGATGAGATGTTTCGGGTGTGGTATTTAGAGTAAAGATCGTTTGTTAGTAGAAATAAAGCTGATGATGATAAACCGTGAGCAATTATTATGATTATTGCTCCTATTAATCCAATGTAATTTAATGTAAATATTCTTAATAATACTAAGGCTATATGTGCTACTGAGGAGTAGGCAATTAGAGATTTTAAATCTTTTTGTCGAATACAATTTAGTCTTGTACATGTTGCTCCAATTATTCTAATTCTAATGATTCAATGATTAATTTTATTAATTTTGGAGATACATAAAGGAACAAATCGGATTAAACCATATCCTCCTAATTTTAGTAAAATGGCTGCTAGAATTATTGATCCTTCTAAAGGAGCTTCTACGTGAGCTTTTGGTAGTCATAAATGGGTGAAGAATATAGGTATTTTTGCTAAAAATGCTATTATAAATAATAGGGGTATATTTAGTTTATTTATTATTATAAATGATATAATAAAAGATTGATTGAAATTTAATAAAATAATACTTACTAGTAAAGGAAGTGAAGCTGTAATTGTATAAAGTATTAGGTAAATTCTAGCTTGTAGGCGTTCGGGTTGTTTACCTGATTTTATTACTAGAATTATTGTCGGGATTAATACTAATTCAAATAGAATGTAAAATGATAATATTCTTATTACTGAAAAAGTAAATATTAAAATAATAAAAATTGGAATAATTGTTTTGGAGATTTTATTTATGTTTTGGGATGAAAATATAATTAATAAAATTCTTATTAGGGTTAATAAAATTAAAATTATTGAAAATTTATCTATTATGAATGTGTTATCTAAGATTATTATGTGTTTTGTGTTAAAGATTAATAATATTATAATTGTTATAAAAGATAAGTAAATTATAACTATTGAGATATTATTTATAAAGATGATTGATGATATTAAAGGTAATATAATTTTTATCAGAAGTTAATAAATTAATGAAAATTGAATTTGTGGAATTATGAGAGTGAGATATGGAGATTAATAATCTTAGGCCTATTCTTGATCCTCTTACTATTATAATTAATATAATTATTAGTGATGATATTGAAATTGTTAATAAGGATGAGGATAAAGAAAAGTAAATAGTAATTAAAAGAAGTTCTAATCTAAGAAGTATAATGATAATATTTTTTCGTCATCAACATATTCTTATGATTCTTAGGAGAATTATTATTGAAGTAATTGAAATTTTGAGAATTTTCTACATCCAAAGTAGATATTTTATATAAATTATTTAGAACTTTTGATAATATTAATATTTTTATTTGGAGCTTTATTTGTGATGACTTTGCAACCTGTATTTATAGTGAGAAGATTAATTATTATTACTTTAGTTTATTCTTATTATATTTTTAAAATTATAGGTTCTTATTGATTTAGATATTTATTGTTGTTAGTGATATTAAGAGGAGTATTAGTTGTATTTACTTATATAGTGAGTTTAATTCCTAATGAAAGATTTGAAATTTATATGATAGTGATGGTATTTTTTTTGATATTTTTTTTTATAAAATATTATAATATGTATGATATAAATATGGGATTTATTTCTGTTAATTTATGAGAAACATATTTAGGTATATTTAGATTATTTCTTATTAGATTTTTATTAGTAGTAATATTTTTGGTAGTAATATTGAGAAATATAAATATAGGATCAGTTCGTGTAAATTAATTATGTGCCTGATTAAAGGGTTAATTTGATAGATTAAATAATGATTAATTTTTATTTCGTTACGGAAGGAAAATAAGTTAATTATAATTTTGAATAATTCTTTATTAGATTTGGCATCTCCGTCTAGTTTAAGATATTTTTGAAATTTTGGATCTTTATTAGGAATTTTTTTAATAGTTCAAATTGCTTCTGGATTATTTTTGTCTTTTCATTTTAGTGGTGATGTGAATTTATCTTTTAATAGAGTAATTCATATAATGCGGGATGTAAATTATGGTTGATTATTGCGTGTAATTCATGCTAATGGAGCTAGAATGTTTTTTTTATTAATGTATATTCATATTGGTCGTGGATTGTATTATGGATCGTATCGGTTTGATAAAGTATGATTAAGTGGAGTTAGAATTTTATTATTATCTATAGCTACGGCTTTTTTAGGATATGTTTTACCTTGAGGACAAATATCTTTTTGAGCTGCTACGGTTATTACTAATTTATTATCAGCTATTCCTTATGTGGGTATAATATTGGTAGAGTGAATATGAGGAGGGTTTGCAGTAGGAAATCCTACTTTAACTCGATTTTTTGCTTTTCATTTTTTATTACCTTTTGTTATTTTATTTTTTGTTATTTTACATCTTTTTTTTCTTCATGAAAAAGGATCAAGAAATCCTTTAGGGTTAAGAAGATTATATGATAAGATTTTTTTTCATCCTTATTATAGAATTAAGGATATTTTTGGATTTGCTTTTTTTTTTATTTTTTTCTTATTAATTTGTTTTTTGTTTCCTTATATTTTTATAGATGTGGAGAATTTTATTTCTTCTAATCCTTTGGTAACTCCTGTTCATATTCAACCTGAGTGATATTTTTTATTTGCTTATACTATTTTACGTTCTATTTCTAGAAAAATTGGAGGTGTAATTGCTTTAGTAATGTCTGTAGTTATTTTATATTTTTTACCTTTTTTTTTAAAGCATCGTTTTCGAAGAACTTTGTTTTATTATTTTATAAAGTTTTTTTATTGGATTTTTGTAGTAAATTGAATATTATTGACTTGAATTGGTGCTTGTGTGGTAGAATATCCTTATATAGGATTAGGAATAATTTTTAGCTTTGTATACTTTTTAATGTTTTTAATTTTTTGAATAATTTATGAAATTCAAGATTTTATAATTTTATAATTAAGAAAAATAATAAAATAATGGTAATAATTTAGGGCTTTATTTTAATTGTTTTGAAAACAGTTTTTAAGAAATATTTCTTTAAAGTCTGATTGGTTAGTTTAAGTAAAACATAAATTTTGTAAATTTAAAATTTAATTGAAGAAAAATGGAATAATAGATGGAAAGATAATGATAAATATTGATAATGGTAAAAATATTTTTCATCTTATTAGTATTAATATATCATATCGAAATCGTGGGTATGTTCCTCGGACTCAAATTAATGAGATTGTAATTATAATTATAATTAATATTGAAATAATTGATTTAATAGGACTAAAAAATATTATAGTTGAAATTATTCTTAAAATTAGTATTCTTAAGTATTCTGATAAAAAAATTAAGGCGAATCATCCTCCTATATATTCTACGTTAAAACCGGATACTAATTCAGATTCTCCTTCTGCAAAATCGAAAGGTCTACGGTTGGTTTCTGCGAGACAAGAAGAGAGTCATATAATAAATAATATAATATTTCCAAAGAAAAAATATAGTATATATTGAGATTCTTCTATTTGAGTAAATGAGTAGGATTGAGATATTAAAACTAAAAATAAAATAATTATAAAGAAAGGAACTTCGTAGGAAATTATTTGGGCTACTCTTCGAATAGAACCTAAGTAACAGTATTTTGAATTAGTGGATCATCCAATTAATAAAATAAAATAAACTCCTATTCTTGATAAAATAAAAAATAATAGTAAATTGTGTTTAATATCAATTAAGGTTGAAAAGTTAAATAATATTAAAGGGATTATACATAGTGAAATAAATAAAGATATAAAAGGAGTTATAAATGATAATGTAAAATTTATGGATTCTAATGATAATAAATTTTTATTAAATAATTTAATAGCGTCTCTAAAAGGTTGTAAAATTCCTATTAATCCTACTTTGTTAGGACCTTTTCGAATTTGGATATATCTTAAAATTTTTCGTTCGAGTAAAGTATAAAAGGCTACTCTAATTAAAATTCTAAGAGAAATTAGGATGAAGTTTAGAAATATGATAATGATAGATAGGTAATTAGATTCTAATTCTAATGCATTATTCTGCCAATATAATAATATTATTATTTTCTTAGGTCCTTTCGTACTAGAAGAATTTATTTAGAAGATAGAAACCGACCTGGTTTACACCGGTCTGAACTCAAATCATGTAATTTTTTAAAAGTCGAACAGACTTCCTTAATTAACTATTGCGTAAATTAGGATATTAAATCAACATCGAGGTCGCAATCTTTATTTTAAATAAGATCTTAAAAATTTTATTACGCTGTTATCCCTACGGTAACTTAATTATGATTTAATTCTATTAGGTCAAATTTTATTTGTAATTATATTAAAATATTAATTAATTAACTACCCCAGTTAAACTAAAGTGAAGTTCGATAGGGTCTTATCGTCTTTCTTTTTTAAAGTTGTTTTTTTACAACTAAAATAATTTAAATAATTTTTTATAAAAAATTAATTGAGATGTAAAGTCTTTTGTTCTAGTCTTTAATTAAAAGACAAATTATTATGCTACCTTAGCACAAAAGCGGCTATTTAAATTTCATTGAGCAGACTTTATTATTAATTATCTCTAATAAAAATGTTTTTGTTAAACAGTCACTCAATACTAGATGAGTTTTTAATAAAAATATAATTAGTTTACTTATTTTATCATTATATTTTTATATAAGGGTTTTAAGAATATGAAAATTTATAAATTTTGTTATTTATTAGTTACTATACTTTTTAAATACTATAAGTTTTTATTTTATTTTAAGTTTTTTTAAATTTATTTAATAAGTTGTTTTATTAAATTTTATTTGAAGTTGTTTTCTTTTTCTTAAACCAGATATAATATATACGAAGATGTTTAATTTCTATTAATAGTTTTAATAATTTATTGAAATAAATATTATAAAGATTAATAGATCATATAATTTCGGGATGGAAAGATTTTTAAGATAATTGATAAATCCTGATACTAAAGGAACATTACTTTTCTTTTAAAAAATTATTAATTCCTTTTCAGTTTTTATAAAAATATGTATAAAAAATTATAAAAAAAATTTTTTTAATAGAAAAAAATATATTTATTATTATTAGTTAGATTATTTTCAGTGTAAATGAAATACTATAAAAGTTTATTTGATCTTGATACTTTTTCCAAAATATCAACTATGTTACGACTTACCTTACCTTTTGATAAGGGTGACGGGCGATATGTGCACATTTATTATCTAAATCATAATAAAATATTGTTATTTTATTACTTTTAAATCCTTTTTTATGTTATGTTATAATATAATAATCCTTAAATTGTTTTTAATGTAACCCATTGTTTGCTTTAATATTGATTACACCTTGACCTAACTTTTTATTTTTTATTTAAAATATTATTGCGAGATTAGTTTTTTAGATGGCGGTATATAAATTTTTAATTAAAGTTAAAATTAACGTGGGTTGTCGATTATAAAACAGGTTCCTTTAATAAGATGAAATGCCGCCATTGTAATTAGGTTTTAAGAAAATTTTTTACTACCAAGATTTATTTAATATACTAGGGTATCTAATCCTATTTTAAGTTTAAAGTTTTTATTAATTATTTTTTTTTATATTTATATAATGAAATTTTACTTTGTGTTAATTAGTATATAAAGTTATTAATTTTAATGTTATTAAATATAATTAAATTATAAGTATAACCGCAATTGCTGGCACTTAGATTTATTAATTATTTTATTAATTATTCTTTTATATAATATAATTGAAGATGTTTTTAAAATAAAATTATTTTTATATTTTAATATTAATTTAATATATTAAAATTTTTTAAATTACTTTTCTATTAGATATAAATATCTCTTTAAAAATCAAATTTTTATGTGCTTAAACACCTTAATAGATAAAGGAGATTTAAAGGGTATATTTAGTAAAAATCAAAGGTTTTTTTTTTAGGGGTATTTATGAAAATCAAAGAAAAAAAAACCTATACCTCAAAACTTTTTAAAGTTATTATTAAGTGAGACACTTAAGATAACCCCAATGTTTTTTTGGTGTTATCTTGACGTACTTAATAATATACATTATCAGTAATCTTCATATACCTAGGTATATGAAGATTACTTCTTTATAAATATGTAAACATAATTCTCATAGATATATATATATATTCCACACTTATTTATAGGGAGTGTAGCATATCCGTCCAGGCCCCGGTGGTGGGGAAAACCGGGGCCTGGGGGGGAAACGTATGTATATAGATACATAGAGAGGCATAAGTAAGAGGTGTAGTATATTATGAATATAGTTGTATTTATTGACTTCTTTGTTCTCATGATTTATAAAGAGGGGATATGTTATGGTGAGAACAT